ACAAAAAAATAGATTATCAATCGATTTGATAATAATGCAAGGATTACCCAGTAATCCGTCTTGCTCTCACTAAAGTGATATCCATATAGATATCAATATATCACTTGTGACTTTCTTTGTTACAAAACAAAAATTTGAATCTAAAATTGAAATGATTAAAATGAAATCATAAGAAGGAATATGTAAGCTACCCACTTGATTTCCATGGGATTGTAGTTCAATTGGTCAGAGCACCGCCCTGTCAAGGCGGAAGCTGCGGGTTCGAGCCCCGTCAGTCCCGGCGGATTCAATACATCAACTCGCCTTTTTGTTTCGGGGCAAGGGGATGAAAATGGTTTCATTTATCTTTTTGTTTTATTTTTCTTTTTTCATAAAGCAAAAGTCGATTATTTTAACTAGGGTAGAGAGACATATGTAAATTAATTATAATTATTGAGAGCATTCAACACTTCAAGAAAGAGATACTGTATGGGGTTTCCGCTTTTTGTCAACTGATCTCCCATTAATTCGTGTAGGAAAATGGAATAGGATAGCGTATAATACATTTGCCAAGAGTACCTATATATACTTTTCTTTCTATGAAGTCAAGGAATTTCAAATAGTTCGAATCCAACCAAGGAAAGAGGATATTTTAAAAATAAAGATAAAATGCGTCTTCCCTAATGAATATGCTCTTTTTAAAGATTAGAGTCGATGTCGAAGAAAAAACTCGTAAGAAAAATGAACTCGTTAATTTTTTGGAATATTTTCGTTTTTTTACTGGGACTCGTCTTTGTCACATTTCCTTTCTTTGTTTTCCAAAAAGATGATAGACCCTTTAAATTTTTTTTATTTCAAATTAAACTTCGTACTTTTTTTCTCTATTTGATTTCTATTGTTTATTTAAGGTTCTTTAGAAACTATTTTTGTAAAGAATCGAAGTAGAAAAGGTTTTTTTATGATACTTCATCAGATGATTGTACAAGGAAAGTAAACTACTAGATTGTAGAAAAGAAAGCCGGGAAAAAGAATCCTAAATAAATATTTTTTGATTGGATCAGGAATCTAATTATGTATTCGGTGTGGATAAAAGATCTTCCTATGTTATACTATTAAATTCTTGACGATGAATCGATTTTAGATTTTATAGCTCCGATATTGTTATTCATGATATTTCTTTCATTCGATATCATCGAAATCTAATTCATCTGAGTGAGTTTACAAGCGAAAAATTTCTCATCTCTATGGGATTAAATCCCGAGATATTCCAAAGAAAAAAAATAATAATAAACGATTAAATTATGGAAGTCAATATTCTTGCATTTATTGCTACTGCACTCTTCATTCTCGTTCCTACTGCTTTTTTGCTTATAATTTACGTAAAAACGGTTAGTCAAAATGATTAATTTGAATACAATTTTACTATCAATGAAAAAAAAGATTTAAATTTCTCGTCTTAAATGAAAGGAATGCATTAGACTCAGTAGTAGTATCCTAAGGGGCCCACTAGTATGGTAGAAAGAGATCTCTTTCTACCACACTAGCCATTTTGGTTATTGTAATGTATAAAGATACAAGTGAAATATCTTAATATAAAGGAATCCACCTATATCTCTCTTTTTCTTTATAAACGTTAATATAAATTAAATAGAATATGAAATGTATGTACATACTTTCTCAATTTAATTTGTTTGTTTGATTCATTTAATACAGATAATCCCAATTCGATGGAAGCTTCTTCAGATTTCGAAAAAGGGTTACCCCATCAATGGTTAACCGTGTAAACACTGATATAAAACTAGAAAATGAGTCAATAAAACAAAACATAAATCCAATTTCTAAAAAAAATCTTAAAAAAAATTGCCGAACGGTATAGAAAACTCAAACAATTGATACAGGTTGATAGAGTTTGATTATTACCGCAATTAGAAGTATTTCTAGAGTCCACTTCTTCCCCACACTACGAGAGAGAGGGAAAATGTAAAAACTACCATTAAAGCAGCCCATGCGAGACTTACTATATCCATGTGAATTCTGTCCCCTATTTCTATGAATATGAAGAAACTATTCCATTATTGTTCACTAATAATAGTGAAATCACTGGTGCAGAGTCAAAAAAAGGGAGAGGTATTTGGTCACCATTGATGAACTACTCCAAAAAATCCACTTATCTTATAATGAGTTATTCTTATTATAGAATTTCTATTAGAATCGACAAGATGTAAATACAAGCAAACGGACACTTTTCGAAGTATCCAAGGAATCTGACTCACATGTAGAAAGAATAAGACTTTTTCTTTCTTTTATCGTTTTTTATTTTTTTTGGAAGTAAAATGAAAGGCAATTCTTCATCTAATCTAATATTGATTGAATGTCTGAGCATTCCGAGACTTTCATGAGTCTGTAAAGTATCTTAGGTCCTTTCCAAAACTATTAATTCCCTCTCTGGCTATCCAATCTAATTGAAGACTCAGTAAGTGGAACTAAATTAGTAGTGGCAAGTAAAGATTTACGGATTTCCCTACACTACTTTAAGTTTTCCTTGAATCTGATAGGCAAAACTTTAGGTTAGAGAATAGAACCTCGAGAGCCAGGGGCTTAGAATAACGAAAAGAAAGTATCAAGAGTCTTTTCCTACGTTTGTTATATGTTATAATAGGGGATTTAAAGTCTGTTGTTGAGGCGGCACCCGGATTTGAACTGGGGAAAAAGGATTTGCAGTCCCCCGCCTTACCACTCGGCCATGCCGCCAAAACCATAGAAACTAGATTCCAATTTTATTTTTTTTTTCAACTCCGAAAAAAAAATATCTATAGATTTTCAGTCACAAAATATAGAATCCAGTACAAATCAGAACCATTAACTATTGACTGTAAATTCATGACCGTTTTTGAATTAAAATTAAAATCTACATTTTTTTATTTCTAATAATATTAAGAAAATCATTATAAATGGATTTATAACTAATCTATATTGAGTTTTTTCAATTAAAAAGAAATCTTCTTCAATTTCAATTATAACAGTAATGATGAGTATATGTAAACCCCAGAATCAGAACATACGTTATAGAGTTAGAGCTCTATAATGGGGTATTTTATCTCTCTAGGGATCCTTTTGAGGAGTAATTCTCAATAAATTTTTATATTTCAATTTTTCATTGAATACCTTGAAGAGAAAATTTCCTTTTTGATAGAGCACAGCATGTGCTGTCCCAAATAGAACTAACTGTACCACAAAAAAAGAAGAAAAAGAGACATATATATCTGTGCATTCTTTTTTATTTTAATAATAAAAAAAATTAATAAATAAAAAAACACAAGTTTTCTTACCTACTTCAATTCAATGATATTCTAACTATTCTATTCAAAATAGGTAAAAATCAATCTCTTTTCTGCAAATATTTTTTTGAACAATGAAATACAAATACATGAAAAAGTAACGTGGTTAAAAACAAAGTTTTCTATTTATTATATGTTTATCTGCTCGAACAGATCCAATAATGAATACATTTTTTATGGTATGCAATCGAATTGGAATATGTAATATCATAGGTGAAAATGAAATTACTTTTTTTTCTAGTCTTTACAAAACTCCGTAAGTTACAGTGGTATTTCTCAATTCTGTTCCATTTGGATCTATTTCTTATAAAAAATTCCAATTGAATCTAGTCTCCGTTCATACGTATTTCATACATTCCATATATCTTGGAGTTGGATAAAATTTCATGTGATTCAGTAAACAGAATAGAAATTCCATTATTGCTAGATCGAATTCTATGGATATTATTCGGTGAAGAATGAGAGATGGGATTTTTTCAATAAACGGATAAATGGGAAATTCAAAAAAGATGCTTGGGGATGGAAAAGAGGGAACATCTACAATACCCGGATTTACTCAGATACAATTTGAAGGGTTTTATCGGTTTATTGATCAGGGTTTAATAGAAGAACTTTCTAAGTTTCCAAAAATTGAAGATATAGATCACGAAATTGAATTTCAATTATTTGTGGAAACATATCAATTGGTAGAACCTCTGATAAAAGAACGAGATGCTGTCTATGAATCACTTACATATTCTTCTGAATTATATGTATCCGCGGGATTAATTTGGAAAACCAGTAGGAATATGCAAGAACAAAGAATTTTTATTGGAAACATTCCTTTAATGAATTCCCTTGGAACTTCTATAGTAAACGGAATATACAGAATTGTGATCAATCAAATATTGCAAAGTCCTGGTATCTATTACCAGTCAGAATTGGATCATAACGGGATTTCGGTCTATACCGGCACCATAATATCAGATTGGGGAGGCAGGTTAGAATTAGAGATTGATAAAAAAGCAAGAATATGGGCTCGGGTGAGTAGGAAACAGAAAATATCTATTCTAGTTCTATCATCAGCTATGGGTTCGAATCTACGAGAAATTCTAGAGAATGTTTGCTACCCTGAAATTTTCTTATCTTTCTTGACCGATAAGGAGAAAAAAAAAATTGGGTCAAAAGAAAATGCTATTTTGGAGTTTTATCAACAATTTTCTTGTGTAGGTGGGGATCCAATATTTTCTGAATCCTTATGTAAGGAATTACAAAAAAAATTCTTTCACCAAAGGTGTGAATTAGGAAGGATTGGTCGCCGAAATATTAATTGGAGACTGAATCTTAATATACCTCAGAACAATATATTTTTGTTACCACGAGATATATTAGCAGCTGCCGATCATTTGATTGGGATGAAATTTGGAATGGGTACACTTGATGATATGAATCATTTGAAAAATAAACGTATTCGCTCTGTAGCGGATCTTTTACAAGACCAGCTCGGGTTGGCTCTGGCTCGTTTAGAAAATGTAGTTAAGGGAACTATCTCCGGAGCAATTAGGCATAAATTGATACCTACTCCTCAGAATTTGGTAACTTCAACTCCGTTAACAACTACTTATGAATCCTTTTTCGGATTACACCCATTATCTCAAGTTTTGGATCGAACTAATCCATTGACACAAATCGTTCATGGGAGAA